GTTGCGAAAACTTCTGGATAGGTATCCTACATCTGAACTGAATTCTTTCTGGTTAAAGAATCTCTTTCTAGTTGCTCTGGAACAATTAGGAGATTCTCTGGAAGAAATACGGGGTTCCGCTTCTGGCGGCAACATGCTATTGGGTGGTGGTCCCGCTTATGGGGTCAAATCAATAGGTTCTAAGAAGAAATATTTGACTATCAATCTCATCGATCTCATAAGTATCATACCAAATCCCATCAATCGAATCACTTTTTCGAGAAATACGAGACATCTAAGTCGTACAAGTAAAGAGATCTATTCATTGATAAGAAAAAGAAAAAACGTGAACGGTGATTGGATTGATGATAAAATCGAATCCTGGGTCGCGAACAGTGATTCGATTGATGATGAAGAAAGAGAATTCTTGGTTCAGTTCTCCACCTTAATGACAGAAAAAAGGATTGATCAAATTCTATTGAGTCTGACTCATAGTGATCCTTTATCAAAGAATGACTCTGGTTATCAAATGATTGAACAACCGGGATCAATTTACTTACGATACTTAGTTGACATTCAGAAAAAGTATCTAATGCATTATGAGTTCAATAGATCCTGTTTAGCAGAAAGACGGATATTCCTTGCTCATTATCAGACAATCACTTATTCACAAACCTCGTGTGGGGCTAATAGTTTTCATTTCCCATCTCATGGAAAATCTTTTTCGCTCCGCTTAGCCCTATCCCCTTCTAGGGGTATTTTAGTGATAGGTTCTATAGGAACTGGACGATCCTGTTTGGTCAAATACCTAGCGGCAAACTCCTATGTTCCTTTCATTACGGTATTTCCGGATAAGTTCCTGGATGACAAGTGTAAAGGTTATCTTATTGATGATATCGATATTGATGATAGTAACGATATCCGTATTGATGATAGTGACAATATTGATGATGACCTTGATACGGAGCTGCTAACTATGACGAATGTGCTAACTATGTATATGACGCCGAAAATAGACCGATTTGATATCCCCCTTCAACTTCAATTCGAATTAGCAAAAGCAATGTCTCCTTGCATAATATGGATTCCAAACATTCATGATCTGTATGTGAATGAGTCGAATTACTTATCCCTCGGTCTATTAGAGAACTATCTCTTCAGGGATTGTGAAAGATGTTCCACTAGAAAGATTCTTGTTATTGCTTCGACTCATCTTCCCCAAAAAGTAGATCCCGCTCTAATAGCTCCGAATAAATTAAATACATGCATTAAGATACGAAGGCTTCTTATTCCACAACAACGAAAGCACTTTTTCATTCTTTCATATACTAGGGGATTTCGCTTGGAAAAGAAAATGTTCCATACTAACGGATTCGGGTCCATAACCATGGGTTCCAATGCACGAGATCTTGTAGCACTTATCAATGAGGCCCTATCAATTAGTATTACACAGAAGAAATCAATTATAGAAACTAATACAATTAGATCAGCTCTTCATAGACAAACTTGGGATTTGCGATCCCAGGTAAGATCGGTTCAGGATCATGGGATCCTTTTCTATCAGATAGGAAGGGCTGTTGCACAAAATGTACTTCTAAGTAATTGCCCCATAGATCCTATATGTATCTATATGAAGAAGAAATCATGTAAGGAAGGAGCTTCTTATTTGTACAAATGGTACTTCGAACTTGGAACGAGCATGAAGAAATTAACGAGACTTCTTTATCTTTTGAGTTGTTCTGCCGGATCGGTCGCTCAAGATCTTTGGTCTTCACCCAGATCCGGTGAAAAAAATTGGATCACTTCTTATGGATTCGTTGAGAATGATTCTGATCTAGTTCATGGTCTATTAGAAGTAGAAGGCGCTCTGGCGGGATCCTCACGGACAGAAAAAGATTGCAGTCAGTTTGATAATAATCGAGCGACATTACTTCTTCGGTCCGAACCAAGGAATCCGTTAGATATGATACAAAATGGATCTTTTTCTATCGTTGATCAGAGATTTTTCTATGAAAAATACGAATCGGAGTTTAAAGAAGGGGCCCTCGACCCGCAACAGATAGAGGAGGATTTATTCAATCACATAGTTTGGGCTCCTAGAATATGGCGCCCTTGCGGCAATCTATTTGATTGTATCGAAAGGCCCACTGAATTGGGATTTCCCTATTGGGCCGGGTCATTTCGGGGCAAGCGGATCATTTATCATAAAGGGGATGAGCTTCAAGAGAATGATTCGGAGTTCTTGCAGAGTGGAACCATGCAGTACCAGACACGGGATAGATCTTCCAAAGAACAAGTCTTTTTTCGAATAAGCCAATTCATTTGGGACCCTGCGGATCCATTCTTTTTCCTATTCAAAGATCAGCCCTTTGTCTCTGTGTTTTCACGTCGAGAATTCTTTGCAGATGAAGAGATGCCAAAGGGGCTTATTATTTCCCAAACAAATCTTTCTGCATCTATATATAAACGCTGGTTCATCAAGAATACGCAAGAAAAGCACTTCGAATTGTTGATTCATCGC